GCAAGACATCGGGATTGAACTTGTAAATCGATTCATAACCTTTCGAGTACAACCAATATCTATTCGAACTCCCTTTACCTGTAGGAGTACATCTTGGATCTGTCGATTATGCTATGGGCGGAGTCCCACTCATGGGGACCTGGTTGAATTGGGGGAGGCTGTAGGTATTATTGCAGGCCAATCGATTGGAGAACCGGGTACTCAATTAACATTAAGAACTTTTCATACCGGCGGAGTATTCACGGGAGGTACTGCAGAACATGTGAGAGCACCCTCTAATGGAAAAATAAAATTTAATGAGGATTTGGTTCATCCGACACGTACACGTCACGGTCATCCTGCCTTTCTATGTTCTATAGACTTGTATGTAACTATTGAGAGTGAAGATATTCTACATAATGTGACTATTCCACCCAAAAGTTTTCTTTTAGTTCAAAATGATCAATATGTAGAATCAGAGCAAGTGATTGCTGAGATTCGCGCGGGAACGTCCACTTTGAATTTTAAAGAGAAGGTTCAAAAATATATTTATTCCGACTCAGACGGGGAAATGCACTGGAGTACCGATGTCGATCATGCGCCTGAATTTACATACGGTAATGTGCATCTATTACCAAAAACAAGTCATTTATGGATATTATTAGGAGGGCCCTGTAGATCAAGTCCAGTCTCCCTTTCCCTTCACAAGGATCAAGATCAAACGAGCACGCATTCTCTTTCTGTCAAGCAAAGGTATACTTCTAGCCTCTCGGTAACTAAGAGAGACGAATTCTTTAGTTCGGGTTTTTATGGTAAAAAAAAAGGCAGCATTCCTGATTATTCACACCTTAATCAAGTCATATGTACTGCTCATTGTAATCTCATCTATCCGGCCATTCTCCGCGAGAATTCAGATTTATTGTCAAAGAGGCGAAGAAATAGATTTATTATTCCACTCCAATCGTGCGAGAACGAACTAATGTCCCCTCTGGGTATCTCGACTGAACTCCCCATAAATGGTATTTTCCGTAGAAATAGTATTATTTCTTATTTCGACGATCCTCGGTATAGAAGAAAGAGTTCGGGAATTACTAAATATGGGACTATAGGAATGCATTCAATCCCGGATTCGATTGAGTATCGAGGAGTCAAGGAATTTAGGCCAAAATACCAAATGAAAGTAGATCTATTTTTTTTCATTCCCGAGGAAGTTCATATCTTACCTGGATCTTCTTCCATAATGGTACGGAACAATAGTCTCATTGGGGTAGATACACAAATCACTTTAAATCTAAGAAGCCGGGTAGGCGGATTGGTCCGGGTGGAGAGAAAAAAAAAAAGAATTGAACTTAAAATATTTTCTGGAGATATACATTTTCTTGGAAAAATAGATACGATATCCCGGCATAGCGGCGTTTTGATACCACCGGGGAGGGGAAAAGGAAATTCCAAGGAATTAAAAAAAATGAAAAATTGGATCTATGTCCAACAGATTACACCTAGCAAAAAAAAGCATTTTGTTTTTGTTCGACCTGTCGTCACATATGAAATAACGGACGGTCTATATTTAGCAACACTTTTCCCTCCCGATATGTTGCAGGAAAGGGATATTGTGCAACTTCGAGTTATCAATTATATGCTTTATGGAAAGGGCAAACCGATTCGAGGAATTTATGACACAACTCTTCAATTAGTTCGGACTTGTTTAGTATTGAATTGGGACCAAGACAAAAAAAGTTCTTCTGGCGAAGAAGCCCGTGCTTCTTTTGTTGAAATAAGGATAAATGGTTTGATTCGACATTTCCTAAGAATCGACTTGGCAAAATCCCCTATTTCTTATATCGGAAAAAGGAATGATCCCTCAGGTTCAGGATTGCTCTCTGATAATGGATCAGATTACATCAATATCAATCCGTTTGGCTCCATATATTCCCATTCAAAGGCAAGAATTCAACAATTCCTTAACCCAAATCAAGGAACTATTCATACATTGTTGAATAGAAATAAGGAATTCCAACCATTGATAATTTTGTTATCATCCAAGTGTTCTCGAATGGGTCCATTCAACGATCTAAAATATCACAATGGAATAAAAGAATCAATTCATCAAAGGGATCCCCTAATTCCAATTAGGAATTCGTTGGGCCCTTTAGGATCAGCCCCCCCAATTGAGAATTTTTTTTTATTTTCCCACTTAATAACTCACAATCAAATCTTGTTAACTAACTATTTGCAACCTGACAATTTCAAACGGACTTTTCAAGTAATTAAATATTATTCAATGGATGAAAGTGAAAGTGGGAAATTTTATAATCCCGACCCATGCAGTAAGATTATTTTCAATCCATTCAATTTGAATTGGTATTTTCTCCGTCACAATTATTGTGAAGAGACGGCTACAATAATTAGCCTTGGACAGTTTATTTGTGAAAATGTGTGTATAGCCAAAACCGGACCACACCTAAAATCGGGTCAAGTTATCTTTGTTCAAGCCGATTCCGTAGTAATACGATCAGCTAAGCCTTATTTGGCCACCCCGGGAGCAACCGTTCATGGTGATTATGGTGAAATCCTTTATGAAGGAGATACATTAGTTACATTTATATATGAAAAGTCGAGATCTGGGGACATAACGCAGGGTCTTCCAAAAGTGGAACAAGTGTTAGAAGTGCGCTCGATCCATTCAATATCGATGAATCTAGAAAAGAGGATTGAGGGTTGGAACGAATGTATAACAAGAATTCTTGGAATTCCTTGGGGATTCTTCATTAGTGCTGAGCTAACTATAGTGCAAAGTCGTATCTCTTTGGTCAATAAGATCCAAAAGATTTATCGATCCCAGGGGGTGCGGATTCATAATAGGCATATAGAAATTATTGTACGGCAAATAACATCAAAAGTATTGGTTTCAGAAGACAGAATGCCTAATGTTTTTTCACCCGGAGAACTAATCGGATTGTTACGAGCAGAACGAACGGGACGCGCTTTGGAAGAAGCGATCTGTTACCGAGCCATCTTATTGGGAATAACAAGAGCATCTCTCAATACCCAAAGTTTCATATCTGAAGCAAGTTTTCAAGAAACTGCTCGAGTTTTAGCAAAGGCAGCTCTCCGGGGGCGTATCGATTGGTTGAAAGGTCTGAAAGAGAACGTTGTTTTGGGGGGGATGATACCTGTCGGGACCGGGTTCAAAGGATTAGTGCACCCTTCAAAACAACATAATAAGATTCCTTTGAAAACAAAAAAAAAGAATCTATTCGAGGCGAAAATGAGAGATATTTTGTTTCACCAGAGAAAATTTGTTGATTCGTCCCTTTGACAGAATTTCCACGATACATCATAACAATCATTTATAGGATTTACTGATTCCTAAGAAGGGAGTAATTCCTTTCACTTCATTATTTTAGTAAAAGTTCTTGCGGCTCCAGCTGGATGACATTCAATATCATGTACCCATGTTCCTATACGTATATCGGCTAATGGTACGCAATTCCCTATTTAAAATTAAAAATTAAAAATTTAGATCAAGTATCTCGTATCTATAAGCAGGGGGGCGCGGCCAAGAAACAGCTAGCGGACTGCCCCCTTCCTTCCATTCGGCGTTTCTTCGCTGTGTGAACATATGTATGGGCAGGTCGCAATAAAAGTGGCTAGTCGAAGGTTTAGGCCAATCGCAAGTTATCACCATCTTGCCCGCTTCCAATTGATGACTGGCTATTATATAAGTGTTGACCTAAGCCCCTGTGCTGGCTCGGCTCCCGAGAACCGTACGTGAGCTGCCTCGTACGGCTCTTCCTAAGAACTTGAAGTCCCTCTCTCTTAATATAAAAAAATGAATTTACAAGCCCTTTTCAAAAAGCTTTTGCCCCTCCGGGGGCTATTAGAGAAGCAGCTTCGTTCCTTGACTTCTTTGCTGAGTCAAGCTTCCTTGTTCCTTAGTGTAGTCTCGGTCCATAGTTTAAGACTTCGCCTAGTCTATATCCACAGCTGACCTTAGTCCGTACTTACGCCTTTCCCTTTGTATTTGTATACGGCTAGGCTAAGTGTTACTTTGTAACCTTAACGTACTTTTTACTGTAGCATAGGCTTTCGTCGGGCTTTCGTCCCTTCGCCTATAGACGGCGGCTTGGCTTCGATATCGCTCATGACTTAGTGTATAGAGCCGTGTAGTCGTCGGTTTTACACCACAATGCCTTATGATTATGATATAGTGGTCGGCCTTTCGAATGCCTCCTTCCTTTTTTTCTGAGGAAGCCCCTTACAACTAGAATATAAAGAACAGGGGGCTGTTCACCTTTGGGAAGTTAGCTACTTAAGTACTACTCATAAAGTAAAGGCGAACGGCATTCTGTTCTACAGCTACTTTCTGTTCTACAGCTACTTAATATTAGCTACTTAATATTCTACAGCTATTAATAATATATTAAATTAATATTTTTTTTTATAATTCTATTTTTTTATTATATTTAATTATATTTATTTACATTTATATACTAAATATAAATAGTAAGTATATAAGTATAATACTAATAATAGTACTAATACTAGTTGTAATAAGTTACTAATAGTTACTAATACTAGTTGTAATAAGTAGTAAAAAAATAGTACTAATAATAGTTGTAATAAGTAGTAATATAAGTGGTAATAATAGTAAAAGTAGAACAACTTGTCGTACTACTGAAGTACCTAAGGTGAACAGGGCTCACGGGTCGGGACGTCCGGCAGAATGCTTGGCCTCCTGCGCTGGAAGCGACACCCGAAGGGTGCGCTTCTGGCAGTTAGCTTCTAGCACTATATAATAATAGATAATAATAAGTATTGGGCATTCTGAGTTGGAAGGGGGCAAGCAAATGAAATGAAGGAAGGCATTACGGGTCGACTACAAGAAGCAAAGCTTCGTAGACTCTGCAAGTCACTTATAGAATGCCGACTACTATTTTCCACTTAATATTTAAACTTAATACTTAATAAGGGAATAAGGGAAGGGGAGGGAAGCGAAGCTTCGCGAGCTTTAAAGGTTAGCTCAGTTCTCGCCTGGATCGATTAAGTAGCTCAGGCCAGCCCCTTGGTATGCTAAGATTATTATTACGTGATTAATCCACTCACTTGGCTAGAAAGAGAACTTCTAGCAAAGAGTTCAATCGATAGCTTGATAAAGAAAAGGGAATTTTTCTTAAAAGTCGGCGAGGCACGGAAGCCCAAGCAGACGATAACTTTTTATTCATTAATAATTAATTAATTAATAGCCGTTACATACATGGGAAGTACGCCCACTTGTGCACGCATAAACAAAGGAGCCAAACAACTAAAGACTACATTAGAAAGTTAACTAAAATAAAAACATATTAAAGACGTAGAACAACATGAAAAATAACAAAGAAAGCCTTGCAAGACTACTTATTTAAATCTTAGAGATCTTCTAGTTTTGATTTCCCCTACGGTTGTTCTGGGCCCCCTGCACAATGAGCGCGTCCCTTTCTTCAAGCAGCTCCCTCTTCCTTTCATCAAGCTCACGAATGCTATCCCGAATTGCTAGCATCCTTTTCGCAATTTCTTCAGGATCTATGGGAGGCATGTGCTCCCAGAAGAGACCCAGAAGTTGCTCCTGCTGGAGCTTGGCGTTTGCCACGCGTTGGATTGCTTGATCTATTTGATAAAGTCTTGATACGGTAGCTGGATCCATCTCCCTTTGGTTTGCCAAATAGAGAAAGAAGCTTCTATTTATAGGCGTTGGAGGCCCTTATATCTTATATTATGTATTATGCTTAAGGCCTTTCTTATTATTAGTAATAATTCTTGTCTTGATTCCGTAACATGGTTCAAACCCGGCTTTTCGTGAATATGGAACCCCATCCACTAGATTTTGTGCCCTTTCCCCGTACGGATTTGAGTACGAAAGGCCCACCCCAAACAGCGAATAGGACTTTCTTTTTCGCGGGTATCGCCACGCGGCTTAATCCCGATCACTCCTTCAAGAATAGGGAGCAATAATAGAGCGAATCCGTCAGAGAGTACTCCCTCCCCTTTCTTAAGAGTCTTAAGAGATAGAGCAATCGTCACTCGACAGCTCAAAACTGACCAGTACAAAACCATGTGATCTGTCCTCGTTTACGTACCCCACTGGCACTAGCCTAACGTCCTTTCCTACCCCAAGCCAGTGCACCCACTACTACCCCTACACTATTCCTCTCTACAGGCCCTTTTTCTCTCTCTCTCCTCCTAAAAAGAAATAAACCTCCTCACACCTCTCCAGGATGATGTCTTACAGATCCGGCCAGCTCGACACTCACCTTCCACACTTAGTATGGACTTAATTAAGTCAAAGCCCTTACGCTTTCTGGATAAGGAGAGGTTTTTAGTTACGTGCTCTTTCCTGAGCTATAATTTTGCAATAACCTTTTCCTTGTTCGTGACATTATGAGAAAAATTTGCATTTTTCTCTCCTTCCTCTGAATAGTGATCATGAGACAGACCAGAAATCGGTCAGCATATCTAGCCCGCATTTAGGATACCTCAGATGTAAGAAACATCGTTTAATTGCCAACAAGTACCACAAATTCAAATCAAGAACATTATTGTCAACGGAGATTTTTATATAAAAATAACCTGCATTTGTGGTTTCCTTTTTCCATAAACCAGTAAAAGAAATGGGGGGAGCGAAGGAAGGGGAAGCTTGGATTCTGAAAATGGAGCTGGTTGTTTTCCATGAGATGGCGCTGTGTTAGGGTTACCAGTGGGAACGACCGAGACCTACTTTAGGGAGGTCTTTCGGCTTGGACATGACGTTTGCTTGATATTGGGCGGAGTGGGCTTGCTTGGAAGCGTGAAGTGAGATATCAGATCGGACGCCCATGGTTATACCGGCTACACACCTTATCTTCTTGCTTTCTCAATCCGACCACATCAAGTAGAGACTAAACATCCATTATTTCATAGTTTTATGTTATTAATCCACCGTAGTTGTCTAGTTCACTTGTAAAACTAGTTAATCTATTAATTGACTCTATAGGGTAATACCTGGCCGATGCTTACACACCTCTAAAACTTTCCACAAAAGCCTCCGCTATGAGGTCAACTTTATGTAGGCAGTAGGTAATCTAGAGTGATTTTGGTTATTGAGATATCCCTCTGTCGAACACATGTAGAATGAACATGTAGAATGAATTAGTGTTTTTCCTTTATAGGAAGCTGGAGATTGTATAAATCATGGTATGGCTGGAGGTGGTGATACTCATATACATGACAAGAGTACCACAAAAATAAAAATATATTAGAATATGTACCCTACCTATTTTCATCCAGAAAGATACGAAAATATGTACCATACAAATGACCGTCAAATTTGTGTAGATACCTATCGTCGTTTTCATATTATGATAGGGTATCTCTAATGAATAGATAATCTAAATGAAAAAAAAAATGGAGAACAGGGCTTGGTTGAAATATTTATCTGAGATTGAAAAACAACAGATCCTCTCTCTATGTAAAGACTTCGATGATCAAACTTTGCAGGATAAACTG